ATTCACATAAGAATGAATACTATAATTTACATTTCGAACAGGCATGAATACAGCATCTATAGGATAACTTCCGTCTTGAAAGTTTTTTAGTGTTTTTATACGATACCCTCGATTCCTTTCGATTTCTAATCCAATACACAAATTAATAGGTTTTGTTAGATTGGCTATATGTTGTGTATTATCAACGATTTCCACAGAGGGTGGTAAAATGATGTCTTGAGCAGTTACATATCCAGGACCTTTGAAACAAATAGACGCGTCCTGAGTTCCATATAGATTACTTCTCAATACAATTTCTTTCAAATTCATTAAAATTTCATGTACTGATTCTTGAATACCTACTATGGTAGAATATTCATGTGGTATTTTCTCGGATTTTGCACGTATGATACATGTTCCCTCTATTTCTCCGAGTAAAACTCTTCGCATTGCAATGCCTATTGTATCGGCTTGGCCTTTCATAAGTGGAGACAGAATAAAGCGTCCATAATAAAGACGCTTACTGTCTACTCTTGATTCAACACACTTCCACTGTAGTGTCTGAGTAGATACTCTTATTTTCTCTCGAACCATAGTAATATATTATTTTTTTTGGATCAAACCCTTGAATTGTTTATTTCTCTTGAAATCTTTTCAATGTTTATTTTGAGTTTTACACACGTCTTTTCTTAGGAGACCTACATCCATTATGTGGCATAGGGGTTACATCCCGTATAAAATTTAATAGTATACCACTTCTACGAATAGCTCTTAATGCCGCATCTCGTCCGAGACCGGGACCTTTTATCATGACTTCTGCTCGTTGCATGCCTTGATCCGCTACTGTTCGAATAGCATTTCCTGCTGCGGTTTGAGCGGCAAATGGTGTCCCCCTTCGTGTACCCTTGAATCCACAAGTACCGGCGGAGGACCAAGAAATCACCCGACCTCTTACATCTGTAACAGTCACAATAGTATTGTTGAAACTAGCTTGAACATGAATAATTCCCTTTGGTATTTTACGAGCATGCTTACGCGAACCAATACGTCCATTTTTACGCGAACCCATTTTTGGTATAGGTTTTGCCATATTTGATTTTTTCATAAAAATAAGTCCGAGATAGATGGATATATCCATTTCATGTCAAAAAAAAGATCCTTTACTATTTTCTAACAAGTTTCTAACTAGAATTAATATTCTATTTTTTTATATTAATTGTATTCGATTTCGATTAATATAAAATACAATTTTTGAAATAAAATTTCAAATTGGAAATATCAATAATATTTCTTATATATTCTATATTAGAATATAGAAAATATAGAATATAAAATAAAAATAGAATATCAAATCTAAATTTTTATATTCTATTCTATTTTTATAGATATTCTATTTTTATAGAAAGCCTTCCTTTGGGTAAATATTATCCTTGTCTTTGTTTATGTCTTAGATTGGAACAAATTACTATAATTCGCCCCCGTCTGCGAATCAATCGACATTTTTCACAAATTTTACGAACGGAGGCCCCTATTTTCATATTTGTCATTCCTTAATAAGTTAATCCCAAATCTATTTATTGGAAGAAAATAAGGTTTCCTTACATTTTGAACTTCGAATTCTAATTATACCCTTCCCCCAAAAAAAGAATGTTGAAGTTGAAAAACAGTCTAATAAAATTGAATGACTTATACTTTTTTTTTTTCTTTTCCAATTCTAGTTTCAGTTAAACCCCCTTCGCACATTCACTAATATATGAATGGGGTGTAATATTAGAAACCTGTGTTTTCTCTCTCTATCTTTTTTTTACAAAAATGGATAGAAGTTTCTTATAGAATTCGGATGTCCCAAAGATTACCATATATAACATAAAACTTCTCCGCCGATTCTTTCTAATCGAGCCTCTCGATCTGTCATTATACCTCGAGAAGTTGAAAGAATTACAATACCCATGCCTCCTAAAATTCTAGGGATTCGTTGATAATTAGAATATATTCGTAGGCCGGGTGTACTGATCCGTTTTAAATTTAAATAAGTTTTATATGATCCTTTTCTATTTCTTCTATACCGTAGAGTTAAAACTAAAAAATATTTATCATTTTCTCTATGTTTTCTGACGTTTTCAACAAAACCCTCTCGTAAAAGTATTTTTACAGTGTTTTCGGTGATGTTAGTAAATGGTATTTGAACCATTCCTTTTTTATTCATGTCAGCATTTCGTATATAGGTTATTATGTTAGCGATGGTGTCCTTACCCATGGTAAATAAAAATGATTGTTGTCCCTTACTTTGGATATAATCAACATGCTTCTTTTTCGATTTTTTATTTATTTTTTTTCTATCTCTATCTATTCTATTATCTATTATTTTTTATTTTTAGGTTATCAAATATTAATATGAAATATATAATAATTGCTACTTATAATACTTATAATAATTACTACACAAAAGGATATATGTGAGATATAATAGATTAATTAATCTATTTTATTCACAAAAAAAAAGATATCCATATCACGGTTTCGTCTTATAATACCTCGGGTGCTAATGAAACTATTTTAGTGAAATTTAACTGTCTCAATTCCCGTGCGATTGCGCAAAAGATTCGAGTTCCTTTTGGATTTCCTTCTTGATCAATGACAACTGCAGCATTATCATCATACTGAATTATTATACCGTTGCTACGTTTGAGTTCTTTACAAGTACGTACAATTACAGCTCTGATCACTTCTGATCTTTCTAAGGTCGTATTTGGTACTGCTTCTTTGATTACAGCAACAACAATGTCACCAATATAAGCATATCGTCGATTACTAGCTCCTAGGATTCGAATACACATCAATTTGCGTGCTCCGCTGTTATCAGCTACATTCAAATAGGTTTGAGGTTGAATCATATCATTTTTTTTGTTCTTTTAGTCCTAGTCCAAAGATTGAAGTAAAAAAAATATTCTGTGTTCAAAAAAAAAAGGAACCCCTATAATTTAATTGCATTTTTTGTTTTCATCCTAAAGACCTCTTTCCTTTGGTTCTAATTATTATCCTGAAATAATGAATTGAGTTCGTATAGGCATTTTTGATGCTGCTATTGAAATAGCTTTTCTGGCTATATTTTCTGGGACCCCGCCCATCTCATAAAGTATTTTTCCAGGTTTAACGACAGCTACCCAATATTCGGGAGATCCTTTTCCCGAACCCATACGCGTTTCGGTAGGTCTTACTGTAACAGGTTTATCTGGAAATATACGTACCCATATTTGTCCACCTCGGCGGACATTTCGTGACATTGCCCGCCGTCCCGCTTCAATTTGTCTAGATGTGATCCAAGCGGGTTCAAGTGCCTGAAGAGCATATCTTCCGAAGCAAATATGATTACCTCGATAGGATATTCCTTTCATTCTTCCTCTATGTTGTTTACGAAATCTGGTTCTTTGGGGGTTATAGTTGATGGTTGTTTCTCAATTCCATCTCTATTACAGAACCGTACATGAAATTTTCACTTCATACGGCTCCTCGCTAATGAAGCAATTCAAATATATATAAATCGATTTAACCGATAAAATAATATGCACTAAGATTCATATGTTTAATGAATAATAGAATCGCGGGATTTTTTGAGATTTCATATAATCTATTGGAAATTTGTATATCTTGTTTTGATATATATAACTGAATATGTATTCTTATAGATAATTTTTTTTTTGCTATCCTTATATAACTAGATAATGTTGTTTTGTTATCTTATAAGGTTCTAACGAATCTTTTTTTTCTTTTTATTATCGGATTGGCAAAAAGAAAAAAAATCAAATAAAATCAAAATTATCGCGGGCGAATATTTACTCTTTTATTATCAAATTCAGATGTAATGTAGGGCACAACTCCTGAAAAAAAAAAGATTGCTTTTTGGTTTGTTCCGCCATCCCACCTAATGAATCTTTAAGATTTGTTTTTAATAAAATCTTAGATATTTACAGATATTTATAGGTTTCGTCGTTCCCATCGCTTCTCGATTAATGGTTAGGTCTTAATTCTACAATGGAGCCTCTCTAATAACTAATAATAAGATTTTTTTTAATATTTCTTTTCTTTTTTCTTGAATCAATCTTCTCAGTTTTTATTGATTCAGAGCTCTTGATTTATTTATCTTATGAATATATTCATCCATATATGGATGAATTCATATTGATGCTTTATTACACTACCTTTTATGAGATGACCCCATAGACCTTTACATATTAGAATTCTATATCATTGATTTTTTTTCTCTCTTTCTTTCACCCCTTCATTTATCCGTATATTCTTATTGCTTTACAACTCATAATCAGATTCATTTTTTTTCTTTTTTATGCTGCAATATTTCAGTTGCTATAATTATATAATTATATTACCAATATATATATCATATCTTTATTTATATTTTTTGTTTTGACTAGTTCTTTATATCTAGATAATCCGAAGCGATGAGTTGGTTATTAGTTCTTTTTTTATTAATTTATACTACTTATTTTTTTTTTGTTGAATTTGAACCATTCTAAAAAAACTAACGAGTCGCACACTAAGCATAGCAATGATATCAATATCAAATGATTAATTGAATTTTTTATTCAATTCAATCTTATAAAATTTATCATTTTTTTGGAATAAAAAAAGGAATAATTTGTAATTTTTTGTTTTATAGAAACACGGAACGTTAAAGATAAGGAAAATTTTTTTATTCTTTGTTTAGAAATATCCAAACTTTGATCCCTAAAACCCCATAAATAGTTCGAACTGTATAGGAACAATAATCAATTTTAGATCGAATGGTTTGTAGAGGAACCCTACCTTCTCGGATCCATTCAACACGTGCAATTTCTTTTCCGTCGATACGTCCCGCAATTTGTACTTGAACTCCTTTTGTACCTGCTTGTTCAGTTAATTCAATAGCTTTTTTCATTGCTTTTCGAAACGAAACTCTATTCTTTAATTGTCCGGCTATAAATTCTGCAAGAATATTAGGATGTTTATAAGCATTTGCAATTCTT